TATATAGGAACCAAACAAATCTTTTTTTTCTTTTTGAAAAGACGTGAATTGACTTCTTTGAAGTAATGAGACTCTTCAAATGCGAATTGGAATATTCGTGGAAAATGAATCGCAACAAATGCAAAGAAGGAACATCTTTGATCCAACATTGAAGGATTTGAACCAAAATTTCCATATGGATGGGATGGGGTATTAGTAAATCTGACACAATATTTAAATGTGAGAATTTATCCTCTAAAAAAGGGAATATTGAATGAATAGATCGTAAATTCTGAGATTTTGGTCTTTTTTTTTCTTCAAGAGAAGATACTAATCGCGACGAGAATGGAATTTCCAGAATGACTCCAAAACCTTCTGATAGTATTTGAGAAGAAAAATAATACTTCTGTTGATACATTCGAGTAATAAAACGTTTCACAAGTACTAAACTGGATTTATTGTCATAACCAACAATTTCTGCGGGTTCGTAAAAAAGAAAACTATTGAAACTATGATCATGAGCAAGTGAGTAAATATACTCCTGAAGGAGTAGTGGATATAGGAAGTTTTGTTGCCGAAATGTAGATTTTTTCAATCTAAATATCCTTGGAATTTTGCCATTTACATACATTTTTACTGGAACCAAAAAAGGGCGGCACTTCTTGTGTTATGAAAGAATACATAGTGCAATATGGTCAGAACGGCGTATGTGTATATTTTATGTAGTAGAATATTACTATGCTGTTACTTTATATATTTTCTATATTTTCTATATATATTTTTTTTTTCATTTTGTACTCTATTTGTACTCTATATAATAATTATATAAAAATCCCTTATTCTTTTACTATTGTACTATATACTGTACTGTAATAGTACAGTAATTTAAATCATGTAATAGTAATCTAAGAAGTAAAAGATTCTATAAAAGTAAGAACAAATAAAGAATATATACCCCGGAAACAGAGAGTCCAATCTACAGATCTCTTTCCTTTCTATCAATTTGGTTTTCTTTAAAAGAAATAAAGAAAAGAATCATAAGAAAAAGGGATAAAAATCTTTTATTTTTGCAACCCAATCACTCTTTTGACTTTGGAAATTTTTTTTTTTATCACTATACTATTTCTTCTGCACATCCGTCTCCCATCCATAATAAAGAATAATTAGGATTCATTAAAAAAGAATCAACGGTCTACTCACAATTCACAATAGAACCTTTTCCCACATCAGGCACTAATCTATTTTTAACGTCTAATTAGTAATTTGATCGGGCAATCATTCAAATTAAGAAGATAAGCTCGTTACTTTTTTATCTTACTCAAATTGAAGCCATAAGGCTCTATCCATTTATTCACTAGACCTGCCTATAAAATATTTTACTAAACTTTAAAATTTTTCTAAAAATCACAAATTATAATGTTGCATTATAAGTATAAAATTTTCTATTTTTTCTATTCTTTTTACGACATGCTTTTGTTTCCATTCATTACCTTTCTGGATCAGTCGCGGTCTTATAAACTCTGCCAATAGTCTAGACGAATTTTTTCATCAAAATGTGTAAAAGATCTTAGTCGCACTTAAAAGCCGAGTACTCTACCGTTGAGTTAGCAACCCGGATCAATATGAAGTGTAGATATGATCAAAATAAAAAAAAGAATGGAACTTCGCTGCACAAATACGTCAAAACAAAAAAATATCAAGCGGATAAGGTTTTAAAAACAAGAGATTCAAAATATAATTTGAAAATTGAAAAACCACTTAGATCCTCCTAAAGTGAAAGAAAAATCAATAGAGAGTGGGGATCGAAAGATCTATATGGATCTACGATCAAATTCTATTTGTTCGAGACGCCATTGTCAATATTAATGTACTTTTGAGGAAACAAATTTCAAGAAATTCTATAGAATTATGAGCGAAAAAAGAAGAAAGGTACAATACAAATATGACCCCCCTTTTGGGGGGGGTTACGCAACAATAAACAAGAAAAAAAAAAAAAAAGAATAAGATAAGATAGATACTAGTTAGCCTACCATATCAACTAAAAATTCTTTCTTGAAAGAATTCTGCCTTCCTTAAAATATCATGAACAGTTCCTGTGGGTTGAGCGCCCTTTTCAAGGAAATAGGAAATAGCTGGAGCATTTGAATAAGTTTGATTCTTTATCGGATCATAAAAACCCACTCTTTGAAGATCTCTCCCTTCTCTTCGGGACCGAACATCAATCGCAACGATTCGATAGATGGCTCATTGGGATAAATATAGATAAAAGATGCCCCCTAGAAACGTATAGGAGGTTTTCTCCTCATACGGCTCAAGAAAAAAATAAATCTAATTTGTACTCCTAACTCAAGTTGGGTAGTTTTCAAAGAGTTCAAAAGGAAATCCTTAGAATTTTTTGAGCTGTCTCTAACTATTTTTCACTCATTCTGATCCAATTGTGAATACAGGTGAAAATAGTGTTTCCTTGTTCCGGAATTCGTTGTCTTTGCTTTGCACTTTGTTAAATCATTGGGTTTAGACATTACTTCGGTGATCCTTACTCCTTTTCAAAAAGGCAGCAACATACCTTTTGATTTTTCTACAAAAAATCCTACGAAAGATTGATTCCTTTGTGATACACCTTCGATCAAAACAGTTTGAAACAAATTGGAATTTCTCCTTTTTTATTTATATAAATCATAGATTTTTGATGAGATATTTACAAAGTTGGTCTAACTTATTGATTTTCACTAACCCTAGATTATTATCCCTATAAAAAAATCAATCAGTTTTGCTCGAGCTCCATCATATGCTATACCATTAGTCTTTTTATTGACTAATCTAATACAAATGAATTTAGGTTTTTAGCAGAACAAACTATGTCGAGACAAGAGCATCTTTATTCGTATAGAAAATGGTGGATGTCAGAATCCACAGCCAATCATGTCCTTCAAGTCGCACGTTGCTTTCTACCACATCGTTTCAAACGAAGTTTTACCATAACATCCTCTAATTTTATTCAAATTTGAAACCATATGCAATTTCCCCAATATGAATAGTCATTGGTCAAACCGATACACAAGAATCCACACTTATCTATCTATATATTGATCCGGAAAGTATTTCCCTGAATTTAACCCCATATATTGGTTTTTCATATAAAGAAAATAACACGAAAAAGTAATTGTTTTAAGCAAACTTATTGAAATCTTCAACATCTAAAAAAAAAAAAAAAAAGAAATACCATGAAATTTCATTTTGATATTCAATAAAAAATTTTCTTATTTATTCTTCATATTTTTTTTTCATTATTATGGGGTAGAATAAGATCAAAGAAAAATGAGACTCTTCGGAGTATGATCTTTTCTTATCCATATACTTCAATAAAAAAAAGGAGAAGCCTTCCTTTCACATTTTTTTTTTTAAAGCATGATGTGAAAATTCACATCTCATAGATATGGGGCATCAAAGTCGAAAAAGTATAAATAAATAACTAACCCACTTCAATACGCCAAAACGTATTTTTTGAATGAAAAAAAAAGAGGATTCAAAGAATCATTCTTGAAATTCATATTAGATAATATTCTATCCAATATGAAACAGAAAGTTGTTTCATTCAGTTTAAAATATCAATAGAGAAGAATTTTTTTTTATGACAAAAATGATCTGGGACGGAAGGATTCGAACCTCCGAGTAACGGGACCAAAACCCGTTGCCTTACCGCTTGGCCACGCCCCATTTTTTTTTTCTAAGAAACAATTAAGCTAAATATTGCTTATTCGTCAATAACCATCAAAAATACATATAGGACATGATGTCGCTAGGATTCCATAATCAATAATTGATCATTACACAGAATTCAATTAAGATAGAGTATGAAAGTAGAATTCTTTTATTCTCATTTGATTGGAGAATGCAAGTAAGGATTCTTGATTGGAAAGAAAAAGAAGAATTTGTTTTTCTGCCTTTTTCATTTTTCCCTCATAAAAACAACTCAATCCAATCTGATAATTTATCATCATTTCAATTTAACTTTGAAAAACAATAAAAAAATATTTGTTATGTTTAATATCTTTAGTTTCGTCTGTATCTGTCTTAATTCTACCCTTTATTCAAGTAGTTTTTTCTTCGCCAAATTGCCAGAGACTTATGCCTTTTTCAATCCAATCGTAGACATTATGCCGGTGATCCCTTTATTCTTTTTTCTTTTAGCCTTTGTTTGGCAAGCCGCTGTAAGTTTTCGATAAAAAAATACATTATAAAAATCTGACATTAGGAACCCTCGGTTCAAAAAGTAAAATTAGGGTATCTTTTCTTTTCTATTGAATTTAAATAAAGGGGAGATTATTTTTAATAAGCTTATTTCCTTTTCTATAACATGGCAAAAATTTTTGGTAACGAAAAAATAAGAATCTTCTTATATTAGAATCTATTAGAAAGAAATTCGTGAAAAATGCATTTCAAAAATCATCTTTAGGCCGTCTCATATAAAAATAATGTATAGTGTGTGTCGTAAAATAGGTAATCTATTTCCTTCAAATAAAAAAAAATGATCTTATCTTGGAGATTGTGTAATGCTTACTCTTAAACTCTTCGTCTACACAGTAGTAATATTTTTTGTTTCTCTCTTCATCTTTGGATTCTTATCTAATGATCCGGGGCGTAATCCTGGGCGTGAGGAATAAAAAAGATATGAGATTTGTTTTAAGTTTTTCCTTTATTTTTTCATAGGTAATAGATACTAGATAAAGATAAAAAATTCATAAAAGAATCAAAGGAGTCGGAGAGAGAGGGATTCGAACCCTCGGTACGAATCATTCGTACAACGGATTAGCAATCCGACGCTTTAGTCCACTCAGCCATCTCTCCCCATTCCCAATTTGAATTTTCTTATGTGATATGACACGTGAAGTCAAGATTGAGAACAATTTGGATTTTTCTTCTTTTTCAAAAATAATTTGAATATTTTGTACAAAAGGTTCATTTCCCCGGCCCGGTTAAGTACTGGCCGGGCCAGTACTTATTTTGTTCCAACGAATCAA